AGAATTGCCAATCCGTATGGGCATCCTAATATTCTTGCAGAATTTATAGCTGGCCAATTAAAAAATCGCGTTTCTTTTCGAAAAGCAATGAAAAAAGCTATTGAATTAACTGAACAGGCGAATACAAAAGGAATTCAAGTACAAATTGCAGGACGTATCGACGGAAAAGAAATTGCACGTGTTGAATGGATCAGAGAAGGCAGAGTTCCTTTACAAACAATTGAAGCTAAAATAGATTATTGTTCCTATACAGTTCGAACTATTTATGGGGTCTTAGGAATAAAAATTTGGATATTCGTAGACGAAGAATAAAAAAACTTTATTTTTCTTTACATTTTATACAAGGATAAAAAAATAAACCTATGTAGTATAACACTATACAGCAATAAAAAATTTGCAGTCTTCTTTTTTTGTTTAAGAAAAAAATCAGCAATTCTATAAGGTTGAATAAAAATTTCCATCAAAACTCCTTTGATATAATTGCTATGCTTAGTGTGTGACTCGTTAGTTTAGGATTCGATTAGATTAAGAAAAAAAAAATAAAAAAGAACTTACCTATAAGAGCAACTAATAACTATAGCATTAATAAATAACCTAAGCAACTCATTGCTTCGCATTATCTGGATCCAAAAAAATAAGTCAAGATATGATAGACTGATCATATCATTGTAGCAACTGAATTTTTTTTACAAAAAAACAAAGAATAACGAAATATGCTTATTAAGTTATGAAAGGTAATCGAAAAGTATGCGGATAAATGGAAGGATGAAAGAAAGAGAGAAAAAATGGAATATTTATGATATATGATTCCAATTTGGAAAGTCTATGAGGTCACCGTAAGAAAAGCAATGTAATAAAGCATGAATACAGATTCATTCATAATAATTCAATAAATCTGTTCTGAAAAAAAATTTTAAGAGCCTTGAGCCAATAAAAACTGAGAAAATTGACTCAAAAAAAATTAAAAAATGAAATTAAAAATTTCATGTAAGAGCTCCATTGTAGAATTCGGGCCTAATGATTAATCAAGAAGCGATGGGAACGACGGAACCCATGAATATAGAGGATTCTATTGAAAAACAAATCTTAGTAATTCATTGGACAGGATGGCGGAATAAACCATAAACTTTATTATCTATTCTTATTTTGATTCTGAGACCTCGTGGGATAAACATCAAACTTAAATAGATATTGAAAGAGTAAATATTCGCCGGCGAATATATATATATTTTTTTTTAGTAATAAAATACGAAAAAAAAAAAAATGAAAAAGATAAAAGAAAATAAGGATTTGTTAGAATATTATAACTCTAACAAAAATGACATTCGAGATGATGATATTACGTTATTTTTAAATAAATAGAAATAGAATTCATCATAGAATTAATCTTGGATTCCATTTTGAAAAAGACATACACAAATTTATAAGAGATCAGATGAAATAAAAAAAAAGACCATGATTAATAGGATTAATCATTAACTGCATCTATATCTTAATACAAGCTTTTTTAGTACTTTTATTCGCGAGGAGCTGGATGAGAAGAAACTCTCACGTTCAGTTCTGTAGTAGAGATGGAATTTATAATTTAGAAAAACCCATCAACTATAACCCAAAAAGAACCAGATTTCGTAAACAACATAGAGGAAGACTAAAAGGAATATCTTCTCGTGGGAATCGTATTTGTTTTGGCAGATATGCTCTTCAAACACTTGAACCCGCTTGGATCACATCTAGACAAATAGAAGCAGGGCGACGAGCAATGTCACGAAATGTACGACGTGGGGGAAAAATTTGGGTACGTATATTTCCAGACAAACCAGTTACAGTAAGACCCGCGGAAACGCGTATGGGTTCTGGGAAAGGATCCCCAGAGTATTGGGTAGCTGTGGTTAAACCGGGTAAAATCCTTTATGAAATGGGCGGTGTACCCGAAAATATAGCGAGAAAAGCTATTTCAATAGCGGCATCAAAAATGCCTATAAAAACCCAATTCATAATTTCTGAATAGGAATATCGAATGAAAAGGCTAAATAACTTTTAAGGATAAAAAGATTCTCGGTTTTCTTTTTTTGACAAACAATATTTTTTTACTTCGTCCTTTATATTAAAAGAAGAGATACAAAAAAAATGATATGATTCAACCACAAACCTATTTGAATGTAGCAGACAACAGCGGGGCTCGAGAATTGATGTGTATTCGAATAATAGGAGCTAGTAATCGCCGATATGCTCATATTGGTGACGTTATTGTTGCTGTAATCAAGGAAGCAATACCAAATACTCCTCTAGAAAGATCAGAAGTGATCAGAGCTGTAATTGTACGTACTTGTAAAGAACTTAAACGTAACAATGGGACGATAATACGATATGATGACAATGCCGCAGTTGTCATTGATCAAGAAGGGAATCCAAAAGGAACTCGAGTTTTTGGGGCGATCCCACGGGAATTGAGACAATTAAACTTTACTAAAATAGTTTCATTAGCTCCTGAGGTCTTATAAGACCTAAATATCAATAGTTAGTAAAAAAATGGTATTGAAATAAAATTAATTAATCGATTGTGTATCACGCATATACCCTTAATAATAAAATATTAATAATTTAATTCATATATTAATATATAATTCGTCTATATCTATATATAAATAAAAGAAAAAGAACATGTTGATTATATCAAAATTATAGAACAATAAGGAATTTTAACTTATCATGGGGAAAGACACTATTGCTGATATAATAACCTCTATACGAAATGCTGACATGAATAGAAAAGGAACAGTTCGGATAGGGTCGACTAACATCACCGAAAGCATTGCTAAAATACTTTTACGCGAGGGTTTTATCGAAAACGTAAGGAAACATCGCGAAAACAATCAATATTTTTTGATTTTAACCCTAAAACATAGGCGAAATAAGAAAGAATCCTATAAAACTATTTTAAATTTAAAGAGAATAAGTCGACCGGGTCTACGAATCTATTCTAACTCTCAACGAATTCCACGAATTTTAGGCGGAATAGGAATTGTAATCCTTTCGACTTCTCAAGGTATAATGACAGACCGAGAAGCTCGACTAAAAAGAATCGGCGGAGAAATTTTGTGTTATATATGGTAATCCTTCTAATATAAAAATTGGATATCCGGAACTTACCATTTGTGAAAAAAAGGGGGTTGTGTAATACCACCCCTGCTAAAAATAAAAAAAAAAAGTTTAGGATGTTTTACCTCGAATGAAATTAAAGAAAAAAATGAATTAATTAAAGTTTTCTTTCTGAATCACTTCCGAACGGCATGGTTCGATTTTGTTTAGATACTAAAGATTTGTTTGATTTTAGGTCGTGCTTCTGAAAGGATTCGACATTTTTTTGTATTAGGTATACCTTTAGGAGAAAAAGTAAAAATTTTAGCAAGTTCTTAGGTATAAGTTAATCAGGGGACAGCCGCTTTATAGACTCCATAACAAGGATTCAAAAGAGTAAGTGGTTTTTTTCAATTTCCACATTCCTTTCACGAAGATATAATTCAAGATTAAAAAATATCAAGAAACCTTTTTTCGTCCAACAATAAGTATATTCACAGAATTAAGGAATAACAACTATGAAAATAAGGGCTTCCGTTCGTAAAATTTGTGAAAAGTGTCGACTAATCCGTAGGAGGGGACGAATTATAGTAATTTGTTCCAACCCGAGGCATAAACAAAGACAAGGATAATCTTACTAAAGGAAATAAAGTAAAGGAAAAGGCACTTCCAAGGAGCTGGCAAAAAAAGTACGTTTTGACATGAAATGGATATATCCATATATTTCTTGTGAAATGAAAAAATATGGCAAAACCTATATTAAGAATTGGTTCACGTAAAAATACACGCAGTGGTTCACGTAAAAATGTACGTAGAATACCAAAGGGAGTTATTCATGTTCAAGCAAGTTTCAACAATACCATTGTGACCGTTACAGATGTACGGGGTCGGGTGATTTCTTGGTCCTCCGCGGGTACTTGTGGATTCAGGGGTACAAGAAGAGGAACACCTTTTGCTGCTCAAACCGCAGCAGGAAATGCTATTCGAGCAGTAGTGGATCAAGGTATGCAACGAGCTGAGGTAAGGATAAAAGGCCCTGGGCTGGGAAGAGATGCCGCATTACGAGCTATTCGTAGAAGCGGTATACTTTTAAGTTTCGTACGAGATGTAACCCCTATGCCACATAATGGTTGTAGACCCCCTAAAAAAAGACGTGTATAGAACTAAATAAAGGCTGAAAGGGTTTCAAGAGAAATAAACGATTCAATGATCTGATCAAATAAAATTACTATGGTTCGAGAGAAAGTCAAAGTATCTACTCGGACACTACAGTGGAAGTGTGTTGAATCAAGAAGAGACAGTAAGCGTCTTTATTATGGACGCTTTATTCTGTCTCCACTTATGAAAGGTCAAGCCGACACAATAGGCATTGCGATGCGAAGAGCTTTACTTGGCGAAATAGAAGGAACATGTATTACACGTGCAAAATCTGAGAACATACCACATGACTATTCTAACATAGTAGGTATTCAAGAATCAGTACATGAAATTTTAATGAATTTGAACGAGATTGTATTAAGAAGTAATCTATATGGAACGCGCAACGCGCTTATTTGTGTCCAAGGTCCCGGATATATAACTGCTCGAGACATAATTTTACCGCCCTCTGTGGAAATCGTTGATAATACACAGCATATAGCTACCTTAACGGAACCAATAGATTTGTGTATTGGATTAAAAATCGAGAGGAATCGCGGATATAGTCTAAAAATGTCAAATAACTTTGAAGACAGAAGTTATCCTATAGATGCTGTATTCATGCCTGTTCAAAACGCGAATCATAGTATTCATTCTTATGGGAATGGGGATGAAAAACAAGAGATTCTTTTTCTAGAAATATGGACAAATGGAAGTTTAACTCCTAAAGAAGCACTTCATGAAGCCTCCCGGAATTTGATTAATTTATTTATTCCTTTTCTACA